GATACTCATCCACGCTTGAAACGTATCTTAATGCCGGAAAGTTGGATAGGATGGCCCTTACGTAAGGATTATATTTCCCCCCATTTTTATGAAATCCAAGATGCTCATTGAATACTAAGAAAAATTTTCCGCTTATTCTAAAATTTCAAATATTCAAAGATTGTACGCTCTGTTCTAAATTAACTAGAATAATGGAAGTCTCATTTCTATTTTGGAATTCTTTTGGGAATTCTCGATAGGCTGGCAAAAAAAAGACAATAAAAAAGAGAATTAGGAATTCATTGATTCTCGCATCCCAGTTATTTGGTTTGGAAGATACTTATTTCATATGAGCCGAAACAATAGGATGAACAAAAGGAGTTCTCCATCAGAAAGTTTTACGTCGTTTTGTACGACGCACATTACTTAGAAGGTTTTAGAAAGTTATGTAGATAGGAATGAATAAATAAAATATGAAAGAAAATACAAAGAAATGAAAGGGTATGGAATTCTCTTTATTTGGATCTGAACTGAATCTTGTCTATTAAATATTAAATTCAACCCATCTATAAATATAAAATAGATAAAAAAAATAGATGGGGTATATCTCGGCAAGATGAATCAAACTATGGATTATTATTTAAACTATACTCTAATTTAAACTATAGTATAAATGAATATGGATGTCGATTCATATCAATTAATTTAAAGAAACTCGACCAATTTAATCATGTGCCAGGAACCAGATTTGAACTGGTGACACGAGGATTTTCAGTCCTCTGCTCTACCAGCTGAGCTATCCCGACCAGTCCCAATGCAGCATCCTTAATTTTATTAGAGGATGGGGTCTTTGTCAATTAACAGTACGCACGGGGTTTTTTCTCAAAGATGTTCATTTTGATATATTCTCATATATAACATGTAATAAGAGAAAGGCATTTCTCCCCAGATCTATTTATAAACTAAAAACTAAACGAATCAAATAGAATATAGACAAATAGAATATAGAATAGGGCGGGTGCGTCGGGAATTTTCAACCCGTAAGAAAATAAAAGGGGATAGGCAAAAGGGTCGGGGAAGAAAAATAGGCTTTTTGGGGATAGAGGGACTTGAACCCTCACGATTTTTAAAGTCGACGGATTTTCCTCTTACTATAAATTTCATTGTTGTCGGCATTGACATGCAGAACGGGACTCTCTCTTTATTCTCGTCCGATTAATCCGTTCGTGAAAAGATCTACAGGCTGTGGGTGAATCGTTTGATACAGTCTGTATATACCCCTCTTCTTCATCCTTTTGGGATTTTTGGTAGAAAGGTTTCTTTACCAACGCAACCAACTCCATTTGTTAGAACAGCTTCCGTTGAGTCTCTGCACCTATCCTTTATTTCTTTCTAAGCCTTTCTTTTTGCTTTTTCGAAAAATAGGATTTGGCTCAGGATTGCCCTTTTTATTAATTCCAGGGTTTCTCTGAATTTGAAAATTATCACTTAGTAGGTTTCCATACCAAGGCTCAATCCAATTAAGTCCGTAGCGTCTACCAATTTCGCCATATCCCCCTCTTTTTGTTTTTAGATTAGTAGTTTATTGTGAGGTCGCTCCGCCCTTTCCTTTTTTGATTTCTACTGGAACCGTTGACTGAGAGTGTTTTCTCTTCTTTGATTTCTTACCAATCCTCTCTAGGAAACCCTTAGTTGGTACAACTAAAACTAAATAGGATTTTATCATTTCTGTATCCACAATTCAATATATATTGATATATATAAGATATATATCTACCTGTCACTCTTCCCGTAACCTTTTGCATACTTGAACGGTCGATTTTTTTTGTCGTCCTAATTTCCGCATTTACTACTTATATCCTTATGAATGAAATGAATGAAAACGGAAGAATGCCTCATTCGTTATAACGAATTATTCCTAGATAATATATAAAAAAAAAATCTCAAAATAATCTCTATTAAAAAATTGTTAAAATTATTAATTTATTCGTGATAAAGAAATTCAACTTCTATGTTTTGAATCATTCTATTAATCGTTATGTTATATAATATTAACAATTTTTTTGATTTTTTTTTAATTAGTTAAATTTGAGTTAAAATTTGATATTCTATTCTTTTATCTAGGATTGGATTCTGATTAGATAAGAAATATTAATTAGTAAATAAGATACCAATACTTTAGTGTATTGTTATTTTATTGAATTACTATGCATAGAAAATGAATCCTACGTGAGCCCGCTTAGCTCAGAGGTTAGAGCATCGCATTTGTAATGCGATGGTCATCGGTTCGATTCCGATAGCCGGCTTTTTCCTATTTATTAAACTTTTCCATGATTGAAACTGCCCCTTTAAAATTAAAGAATGTTGAAAGGGTATCGTCCACCCCTTCCAAATACAAAAACAAATAAAAAATTAGAAATTTCTTAAGTTATAAGAGCTTCCAACTCTGTCAGGTGTCAGGAAAAGGAATCCTTTCCCTATAATAGACATTAGAAATAATAGACATTAGAAAGGGGTCTGT